TTCGAATTTGGATCTTGACATGTCGGTGGTTTTTAACCGTAGGCATCTTGCCAGGAAGTTGGTGGGCTCATCATGAATTAGGTCGGGGTGGCTGGTGGTTTCGGGATCCTGTAGAAAATGCTTCTTTTATGCCTCGGGTATTAGCCACAGCTCGTATTCATTCAGTAATTTTACCCCTTCTTCATTCTTGGACTTTGCTTCTGTCTATTGTGACTTTTCTATGCTGTGTCTTAGGAACCTTTTCCATACGGTCCGGATTGCTAGCTCCCGTTCATAGTTTTGCTACAGATGATACACGAGGAATCTTTTTATGGAGGTTCTTCCTTCTAATGACCGGCATATCTATGATTCTTTTCTCTCAGATGAAGCAGCAGGCATCGGTCCGTAGAACCTATAAAAAAGAGATGGTTGTAGCGCGAAGTACTGAAGTGCACTTACGTCACTTGGCTCGCGCGCAACCTCGCCCCCTTATGTTATGGAAGAATTGAGCTTGAAGCTGGCCTGGTTATTCAGAGCCAACAATTGGCTGCCAGATTTCGTCTTTTTCTAGAAGAAGATCACTTCGGGGATCACTGTGGCGTGACTTTGAGTAGAGCAGTCCGCTCTTACAGCGTTTGATCAGTAGATTATTTAGAACTTCGGAAGATGGTCAAGGTAGCTTACTTCCAAGCCACTGCACGTCATGCGCATGTAGTCTACGTAGTCGGCCCAGAATTATTCAGTTCTATATTCTTTTGGTAAGTACTTCGAATGAATAGATAATTACGTCGCTCTTTGATCTACAGAATAAGGCCTACGAGCTCTCTGTTTTATGGCAGAGATCTCTCCACACCAAGGAACCGAATCACAATGGATCGAAGCCCTCCCTTCTCCGTCATCCCATTTTTGATTTACTTATTTGAAAAGAATTAACTTTTTAGGAATTTCTTCCTTGGATCCTGTAGCTCCTTGCCCGTTCGTTTCACTTACTTCGCTCCTCAACCTAATCTATTTATATAAAATCACGCTTCGCTCCTTAACTTAACCTAAAATGCGTCAAGTTTGGTTGTTTCAGTACTAAAAGTTCCAACGAAGACTTTGCTTTTTCGGGCATTCAGCCCTTTACTCCATTCCCTGAGGGCGGAACTCTTCATCTCTTTTTGTTGGCTATCAGTCCAAAGCTTTGACTTTCACAGACCTGCTTGCCCTAATCGAATGTTATCCCCGACTCCATCCCCTTTTTGAAGGTGATCCTTCTGATAATGCCGTGCTTTTCCAACTCCCTTTCTTCCCATCTCAGTCATCTCTCTTACCTTAACATAGAAGATAAGGGAAGAACTCCTCTCATCGTCCAATAGCGGAGACAAAGCCAATGAAAAGCGGATTCGGATTTGACTTTGATTCATAGGAACGGATCAAACAGTAATAGTGGCTCGTTCCTCTTTTATTCGATAGTGGGACTTCCTTGCCTGAAACCAGCCTTAAAAAGAAGATGAGTCCTCTTCGGAACTCTTTTCCCTCAGTCCTTGCATACGCCGATTCTTCTTATCTGTGCTTTCGTGGAAGTTTCACCTATCCTTGAAGTATGACGTCTATAGTTTCTCCCTGCGGGAAGCATTAGCACCTCAGCTCAGTACGCATAGAAGTTGAGTCTACCTCTATGACGCTCTACTGGCTTTCTTATACCGTCACTTTGAATCCGAGCCTAATAATAAAGCTTCCGGTTTCAGTTCTGATGAACCGTCCCTCCAGAGCAAAATTGATCTGCACAAGTCAAGATCTCAATCGGCGTATGGCGAGGGGAAGAGTCCGCAAGAAAAAGAAAGAGAATAGACAGAGAAGTCCGGTAAGCGTATCGATTCAAGCAAGTCCGACTAGTTTAGGCGCCGCCTTCCATACTTCTGAGGCCGGTGAACTCCGGAGCCCTATTCTGCTTACAGAGTGCGGGTAGCCGACTTTTAGGTTAGCAAAGAGGTGAATCAATAGGCTTTGCTCCTGCCTTCGCTTCCAGGAGAGAAAGAGTAGTGGCCTGCAAGTGATTCTGACACTTCATAGGATGGCGGGGAGGGAGTTCTTGAATGCCTCATCCCTGAACTCTGACTTAGGAAAAAATTCGGCTTCCCGCGACCCGATTCCAGTCTATCGTAGAAAAGGTACTTCGCTGCTGGAACCCTGAGCGCCGGTGATTTCCGGGTATGAGTAGGATCGCTAAGCTGGGCATCTTCCCTAGGCCCGAGTGAAGTAGGTTCCGGGTAGTAGATTCAAAGTTCCTTGCCTTTGAATGCCGGAAAGCACAACTCCACTTGACGGCCTTGATCCATCTGAAGAAAGAGGATGCATAGAATTTCCTCTTTCTTTGAAGGATATGCCTAGCCTGAAGCTCAAGTCATGCTTCCTGGCCTTGTGTCCTCTCTTCATATCCCCCGCAAGGTAATCTACAGCCTCTTTTTCTTTTCTTTTTCTTCTTCTGGAACTGGCTAGCACCTTTGCTTCACTTCATAGTCGTAGTGACGCCATCCCCTCAACCGTACCCTTTGGGGCGCTCACCTTCTATTTCGCTTCGAGTGCTGAAACAACGGCTGACGAGGACTTTGTCTGCCTTTCTTCTCCTTGTTAGCATTGGAAGCTATGTCCTTTCAAATCATCCACACATATCCACTAACGAGTATTAAAAAGACTGCGATTAGCAAACAACAGAAAGAAAAAACAAAGACCCCTTTTGAAGCCATAAATGAAGGAAAATTTCCAAACGGATGGTTGATGAATTTGCACATCCACAAAGTTCTGTGATTAATACTTATATCAATATTGAGGCTAGCCTGCCAGAGGACATACCACCCGACTCAATAACTTCAGCCTTTGAATACCTCCATCTCCATCTTATTCTCTCCACGCCAGAAGCTTTCATGATCGTTTCCAGAAGACAAATGATCTGGGGTCTGTATTGGGGGGAACTAATGTCCCAACGATTCTGAACTGTAAGGGTAGTCTGGTAACAGTTCAATAGTTCAACTTTCCAACCAACCTCCAGTATCTCCCTGGATCTGCTAAGAACTAATCCTGATCTGCTATCAGTTTAGTATGTTGATCCATAGGTGTATCGACTGGCTTGTATCCCAGCATCCCTGTCTCATTAAGCAGGTCAAGAACAGACTTTCTCTGAGATAGGTAAATACCTGATTGAGATCTGGCTACCTCAATACCAAAAAAGTACTTCAATTGTCTCAAATTCATAGTTTGGAACTGACTCTGCAGGAAAAATTTGTACTGCTGTGTGCCATCACTATCATCTCCTGTGATTACAATGTCATCCACATACACAAGAAATTTGACCTGCTGTAGAATGGCGATAGAAAACAGAGTGGTCAACTCCACATCTACGAAGAAAAAAATAGATAATCACCTCACAGAATCTACCAAACCATGCCCGAGGAGATTACTTTTTTCCATATCAATCTTTCTTCAGACGAAAAACTAGTCCTGACTCCCCCTGAGCAACAAAGCCAGGTGGTTGCTCCATGTAGACTCCATCCCTCAGGTCGCCATGTCAGAATGCATTTTGAATGTAACGCGGATGAAGGTGCCAATCTTCGGTGGCAGCAAGAGAAAGAAGAAGTCAAAGAGAAGCTCTTTTTGCTACTGGTGAGAATGTCTCTGAGTAATCTATACCATAGACCTGGTTGTAGCCTTTGGACAGACGGCGAGCCTTCAACCTGTCAACTGAACCATCAGGATTCACTTGAACTGTATACACCCATCTACAACCAACAGCAGACTGATCAGAGGGAGACAAGTTCCCAAGTACCATTCTGTCGAAGGGCATTCATCTCTTCCTCCATTGCAGCTCTCCAGCCAGCATGAGACATGGCTTCAGAAACAGACTGAAGGATTGAAAAAGAGGACAATTAGGTAACAAACGAGTCAGATGAGGGTGATAAATGAGCATATGACACATAAGACGAGTGCGAATGTGAAGTGCAAGCTCGTTTACCTTTTCGAATAGCAATAGGAGGAGAAAAAGAGGAGTCTGGTGAAGCACCTGAATCCACGGGGGCAGTCTCAACTACTTGACGTCGAGTATATACCTGTCAATCAGGACGAGACAGACGATGCTTGGGACTAAATAGTGAAGGTGTAGTCTCTCTTCTCATACCTAAGACAAGAGGGGAATAAGACGAGGATTAATCGACGTCTTTAAGACATGTTAATAGACCTACGGTGGGTCAATCCAACCCGGTCCCCTAGCCTACAATCCGGTATAAGCAAAGCAGTCTCCTCCACTCACCCCTACTTCTGAGTTCTAGTCCGGCCCCTAAACATTATCATCTTCATACGTTCCGAAAACAGCTATCTTACTCGCTTAAGGGGATAAGATTCTAATGCCTTGAAGATGTTCCAGCAATCTCAGTTCAAGCTCTTGCTTCAAGAATGGCTTGAGTTCGCGAGAGGTATAGGGCGAAACCGTTAAGGAGAGGAAAAGCTTTAAAGGGAGTAACTCGAGTGAAACGTTTGGGAGGGGTTTGATCCGCCGATCAGAGAAAGTTGTCATTTTGGTTCAGAGAGCTCAACAATTCCTCGAGACCAAAGCAAAAGTTATCTTTCGATCCCAAGCCTTAATTACTTACCTATTATTGTTGGCTATTCCAATGACAGAGAGATTAGGGGAAGAGACTGACCGATAAGAGAGAGTCAGAGCCTTTTAAGGAAAAAATGCAACCATTATAGGACAGAGAGGAGATGCGCAGGTGTATGAGCTCTGAGATGTGTAGGTAGAAAGAGAAGAAGCCGTTCCAACTGGTCTGCTAATCTGCGGGTAGTAGTCAATCCGATGTAGCGCAGCATTAGTAGACGAGTACCCATGAATATAGTAGCCCTATACAATAGACGGCAGTTCCATTCTAACTATATGTCTTGGGGGTTTCAAAGGCGTTCAAACAAAGAAGGAACTGAACTCAAACTTTCTATTCTATCTCGTACCCAGCTGCTACTGAGAAAGTCTCAGGAAATACGAAGATTCAAGAGGCAAGAAAGGGATTGGATAAAGACTGGTTCCAGTAGGGGACGTTTATGCCACTACTACATGATAGTAGGAAAAAAATGCATAGGAGTTTTGAAAAGGTCCTATGCCCATCCGGTAGAACGTCACGATCTCGCTTTCGGCATAGCCAATTCAAAAAGGCGAGTGACAATGGTTCACAGTCCGACTACTAATTCAAGTTACCTTTCAAACAGACTTTATTCTAAAATACTTATTTCGGGATGAAGACATGTCGGCCTTACGACTGCTAATTGAGGCCTAAGGTATAGCAGTAACTGTATTCAACGTAAACGCAATGACTTTTGAGGAATTATTGATTCAATACTTTCTATCGTTACACCCCGTCGAAACTATCTAAAATAGCGCACTAGCCTACAGAGGTGTCGGTCGAATACGGCCACTCATCCGCTGAGCTGGCCGAAAGAAGCAAGCAAAGAGTCTTACTCTAAAGAAAAAAAAAGCCTAAAACTATTCTACCTGCAAACTATTAATCGAAGTACTTAGCACTCACCGCTACAATTGGCGCTGCATCTATCCCAATGAATTTTTAGCTTTTCCTTAGCCTTCTTCTTTAGCACTGGCTTACTCACAGGAAGCTGGCCTAGCAGATGACTCTTAGTTAGACTGGTACTAGTGCAGATATAACATGAGGGGAATTCCATTCGTTGAGTTCTCCAAAGCCCTATCCCATATAAAAGAGAAAAGCTATATTAACGCTAACGCCCAAGAGATGAAAAGAAAAGAACGATCGTCAGCGGAGATCGCAATACGAAGTTAAATAGACATACCGGCATCAGAGAATTCCAGGGATTCGGCTCTATTTCTTTTAGGAGATAGCCGGGTATTCCCGCTTGCTCTGGCTTGCCCAAAGCGTTGAACATAGAGAATTAAGGTTGTCTTACATACACACTGGTTGAATTGAATTTGATTCTTATTTTCAAATAGTAAGAGGGGAATTGAGTAAAATATCCTTGTCCGTAGTTCCAGCGGATTCTCTTTTGTCTTGCAAACCCCTTATTATGTACTCCCCTATTCTTGAAAAGACCGCTATGCACCTTGACTTTTGGCTTTTCGTTCTTTCTGCTGCAGCTGTTTAGCTATATTCGTCTCCTTTTCTTAGTCCTCATCAGGCTCTACAGTGAAAGGCTGAAAGGATTGGTACTACTGGCTTGTCCATCTACTGGGTGGGACTACTCCGACATATTCGGTGCTACGCCCCTATTATCCCGTCCTCGAGACTGAACTAAGGCACATCCCTTCTTTGCTTAGGGTTTGGTTCGGGTTCAGCTTCTGCCGCTGCTTCAGCTGGGCAAAATACCAGGCCGGGGCTTTCTTTCCTGCGGTTTCCGATATTGCAATGGCAAGCAAACAGAAGGTTTCCCTCTTTCGGGCCCGATTGATTGGAAAGATTTTAGACTGCCAGAAAAAAAAAACTATAACAGCCTGATATCCTTGGTACTGTCCCTGCTGAGAAAGATCCGGATTTCCCTTTAAGTGCTTTGGAGGTGCGGTGTTACTTTTTATCAGGGCTATCAAGGGAAGGAGTTGCAGGACCGGAGTTCTATCTCGGATCCACAGAATGACCAGTTTTTGTCTCGAAAACCGCTTTCTCGTTCAGGTTCCACGTGTGATTGGATATCGAAGGAAAAAATAGAGCATAAAGGATATGGAATCCGTATTGCCGGAAAGGTTCTCCCTGTCCCTTTTACCTCTATTCTTATAGGATTCATAGAGTGGAGTTTACCCCGGCTGTTGGATTCCACAGATCTAATCGGCTTCCAGAAGCACTGGCTAATAAAAGTTTGGAGATGGGGCCTACAGGGCAATCAGATAGCAGATTCCCTTTTATTTACTGTCTTCAATGTGAAGACTTGTTGAATGATTGACTGTAAGAGAAGGGTAGATACTTGAAACAGAAGGTCTTATGTATTCTTCAAAGTGAAGAAAGTTTTTTTACCGTCTTGCGCCCGGAAAGACACATCTCCGTCCAGACAAGATCCAACGATGATCCTTTCCGTACCGTATGTCCTGTGAAGAAGAACGTCTTCCCCGGTCCGAGACAGGTCAACAATCGTGGAAGGCCCAGGATGGTCGCTATAACGTCTTTTTCGGCACGGTAACAAGGTCCAACGATGAATCTAACATGGAAGACGGTTACTGTGCCTTAAACGACGTGATATAGGCTTGTCGGAGGGTTGAATGAAGGATTGTGGGATAGCCTTCCACTCGGACTTGAGATCCTTTCCCTGGCTGGCAGGCTGTCTTAAATAAAAGGAATGCACATAAAGACAAGACAGCTTAAGCTTCACTGAAAGACACATAAAGACAGTCTCTTTCCCTTGCCTTCTTTTGTTTCAAGTTGTGATCGTGGCTATTTCATTACAGTTCAGTCTTTGTCTGCGCCCCTTTGCTTCGAGTAAGTCTATCTATCTCTCGTCCGGCGTAAAGAGAACCCGAAAAGTCTTTTTTCTTTCAACACTTCAAGACTGCTTTTTATGACAGGCGCTTAGCCGGGGCAGTCTGGTTGAACGTCCCATCTATAGGAATAAGACGAAAAACCTTCATGCACCAGTCATGGGCTGAACGAAGCGTCGCTTGCTTTAGGGAGTTCGGAATCGCGAAGATTCGCTGTTTTCCAGCTCACTCTGTGAAGAAACCTAACCTTACCACAGGATACCGACTTAACACGGTCTTATCCGCCCATTTCGAAGTAAGGCGCTGGCTGCACTCCAACAAGGAAAAAGTTTTCCAGTAAGGACAGCTTCGGCCTTCATTTCCGTAAGTACCGCCTATAAAGTCAAGTTTTTCTTTTTTTTTTAGCTCTTCTCTTCCTGAACCCGATTGGTTCTGTGTCAGGCAGAGCTTTGCCAAGGCGTATTTTCCTACGTGTGATCGGGCCGAAGTTAAACAAGGGATCAAAGCGTCGAGTTTCAGATCGGATGCAATTATGACGCTGGTACATGCTGCACTGGTCCGTCTTTCCTTTCCTCTTTCTGTATATCTTCTCCTGATCGGGTCAGATATGTGAGAACCTTATCAGTCCAATAGTAAACTCCTCAATCTCTGTCTTCTGGGCCTGAGCATGTTTTTCATAGTTGATGCTCCGCTTGGGTAGAAAGAGATGTTAGGTGGATAGCTATTGCAGGTCCAGGCAAGAATTGCATGTGGTCGGTCGTCAGATGCCACCGGTTCATCATTCAGACAGATGCGCGATATGTGAGATAGAGTGCCCGCCTTTATACAATCCATTTTTGCTTGCCTCTCACCAAACTAAACTAAATGGGCAAAGCTCCGGCTAGGGGCGACCTTACGCATCATTTTTCTTTCTTCTGCTTCCCTAAAAGTTATTTATATAAGAGCTCAAAGTAGCGAGAAAGGGAAGAGGGAGATCAAACAAAGACGAAGTCTAAAATCAGATTTGAAGACACCTGACGTACTTCACTTTCAAACATGACAGCCATTGAACCTATTGGCTTGTCTCCAACATATAATCGCATTTTAAAGTAACTTTAACGACAGCTCAAAAGGGTCAATGGAAAGCTTACTTAATTCAAAAATCTTTTCCGTCTTTATCTTTATATAGATAGATCGGATTTGACTTTGAGCTACCCCAGGGGTCAATCTACAAGACGTGGCCTCGCCTCCCTTTTTATAGAAGAAAGTGTTCCCCCCTCTGAACGATCTATTTAGAGCTCATCAATCAGGGCACGCAAAGTCTCCACTTTGTCCAAGCTCTAGAGTTTGTGCTTTCAGGGTTTAGTCGGTTGAGCTAAGTTCTTCCCTTTCCCCTCTTTTCCCTTTGTCGATACCGGTCCCAAGTCAATATTCAACCAAAACAAAACCGCAACATCCGCTCTTTCTGTTCCCGATCCTGTTTCGGCTCCTGCTCCAGCTCCATATTCTGTTGAATAAGATTTTCTAGCTAATTAACATCTTCTGAGATTGACATCTTCGTTTGTCTTTCCTATGCATAGCATAGTGAGTACCCCCAGAGTGAAACTAAAAAAGACTTCTTTTCCGGATAAAAAAAAAAAGAATTATATTCTCTAATTTTTGAGTATGCGCACCCAAAGAAGAAGAGTCTTTCCTCCCTTGTTCTCAGTTACTAAACGGCACTCACTTTAAGTTCGATAGCCTTGGGTTAACGAAGATTAGAAGTTTTTGCTTCCTACTCAGAGGAATAGATCACTTGATTTCCTGTGTAAAAGTACACAAGAACGTTTTGAACGAAATGATGAAAGAGATCGTACTGGATCCAATACAACCGGAAGCTAAAGCGGGCTATTGGCAATAGTTCGCTAGGCATGCTATCATTGGGAGAAACAGATAAGTTATATTCTGCGTCTTATTTTAGAGATATGGTCTCGCTTGGGATTTCAATATATCTAATCTCATAGAGACATGTTATAGAATTTTTTATACTTAGAATTTGATACTTTTTGTTGTTTACACAAATCCTTGATACAGCTTCAATCTCTCCCATGGGGCTTGGTCTAAGCCTGTTAATCCAGTAGGCCAGAAAGGTTCCGCGAGAAGTATTCCTCTCTATCAGCCGCATTTACAATGCTTGCCTTTTATCCGCCCACTTCCCCTATTGCTGAGAGTGCTTACCCGCACCCGCCCCCCTATGAAGAAAGAAGTGCTCAACTCTCGTCGTGCAGTCTTCAGTCATGGGCTTTTATGTGTATGCCAGGTCAGGACGAAGGGAAATTGACTAGCCTATAGTTTGCTCGCTGATCGAATGTGAAGTACAAAGTGATCAAGTGGAAGTTGTGCCAGCGATAACCCTCGACCTGCCACTATCTATGTATCTGTGGCCACTAGGGATGAGGAAGGGGCTACGGCAGTTCGTTATTCATACTCGTCATTTAGATGGTTACAGATTGGAATTGGCTTGCTTGGAAATGGAGAAGCAAAACAACAGTCATTTTTTCTGTTGCCCGAAATGGTGACCCAACACTTGTTTTCCCGGAAAAGGGTTTAGATCTAGATCAAAATACATAGCCCTATTTGATCTAGTAAGGGGAAGGCAAAGGCAGTTTTTCACAAACGATTGGGTTGGGCTTAGAGTCTGTTTCTTGTCTGTAGTTTCTGTAGTAGGTTTATTAATATCTCTCCTTTGAATGGCGTAGATCTTCGTAGTACCAGTCAGCTAGCAGGTCAGGATCGGCGTATGGGCAAGCAAAGAATAACAAGTCTTCCTTTCCTGAAGGAAGCTTTTTTATATAAATAGATTCGCCGGGTAGCGAAACGACCGACGGAGCGATCGATCTCATGGCCAAGTCTATGCATAATACTATGTGTTAATCTGAGGGCTTAAAAGCGCCTGCTGGTGACGAAGAAAGATCTTTCTCACTTCGGAGCTTTTGCTGCTTTCTTAGATGCTTACAAAAAGGAAGTCTTTAGACTGACTTACTTTCGGATTGGATGAATCCACTTTTGAACTCCTGACCAATAAGAGTAAGGGCTAAGCCTATTCAGCTTTTCATAAGGCGCGAGAGTGAAGAAGCAGAGTCTTGTATTCAACGTCGCCAGCGCGTACGTGAGGAAAGCCTCCAGAGCCGATAAGACGAAAGGATGAGAAAGCGGATTTATTGGTCAAGTTATATCTATCGTTCTTTAGCCTTTGTCGAGTTATTAAACTCGCAAAACGGCTGACGAATCGAGTAGTTGACTCGATCATTTATCCGTCTGAGTCTCCTACTCTTATGGATACGTTCTATGATATATCCAAAGAAAGAGTGGCGGCCTCTGATTGATAGAAACCTGCCCTTGATTGGCTCCACTCCTTTGTGTCAAGGAATTACGTGGAGTCCGTCATGGAAAGCTCTTCCTTCTAAGAAAGCCGATGGCAGAAAGAAGGATAGTAGTATTTTGACTACTTTCCAAGTTGAACTATACTGGGCCATTCACTTTGGTTTAGGTTTATCACCTATTCCTTGGAGTGGTTATCCAGTTTGGTCTTACTTTATCAATCAGGTATCCTTTTGATTCATCTAAAAAAATGATATCGGATGAATCATGTAAGGAATCGCTGCGCTTCGTTCGCGATGCTGTAGCGGAACCCGATATTCTGACTGCCCGAGGCAATCTTCCTGGTAAGGAAGATTGGCTTATTCCACTGATGCGGGCGCTGGCAAATATTCGTCTCTTCCCTGCTCCTTCAACCGATTGACCCAGTCGTCCGAGGTAAGGAGTTACCTCTGAGAACTCTGGAGTAGGATCGTAGGGAATGACCAACTTTTCAAATGAGGCCATATCCATTCGACTAAACAACTCGTTGTTTTCGTCGAAACAATACCTAACTCTTGGGTACCACAGTACACCTACTAATAATGAGGGTCTTTTACTTCCTTCTGTTACCTTTCGGTACCATGAATTAAGTTCAAAAGGCAAGGAACGTAGTAACTCGCATTTTTTTAATAAGACAAGGAGAGAATCGAAAGAAGGTTTTCCTCTTCGTACCTCTCAATTTGATTGACCTCACTGAAACCGGTTTAGCTAGTTTTATCAACACCCTGATGAGGTCCTTTATGTATAGACCCCAAAGGAGGGCACCCTCAGGTGTCAAACCAAAAGGAACTATCGGTTTACAAGACCGGTAGGCCAGGTTGGCTCTAGCATAAGGAGTCAACTCACAAAACATAAAGAAAGCGTTTTGCGGGACTCACAGAGTAGAGATGCCTGAGAGGTATCCGTAATCGCTGCAGCGACTAGGACATTGGCTTAACAGGCCAAACGCCGACGGGCAACAAAATCGAAAACCTTCCAGACAAGGCCGAACCGGACCAACTGAGAGTCGGTCGATTCAACCAGCCATTTCCGGTTCACGAATGGTGCGTATAAGAGATCCTGGATGGTTACGCCTGGAGATACTGCAACCATGTAGTACCACTTGACGTAGTTAAGCCATTGCTTAACCCACGACCTTAAGGTTGTGTACTCCGCGACCTAGCGACACATTAGTCGGCGAACCCGCACCACTCCCTGACCAGATGGGAAAGATGGAAACCTCCTTTTGGATCCTCCAACTTACAAACTCCTTCTACGAAATGAAGGATAGGATAGATCCGACAGGAACCATTTGCGGTTCCCCCTCTAAGGAGGAAGTCATCGCCCACTTTATTCCTAGAAATCCCACTAAGAAAGATATGGAAACCTTAATCAAAGAGATGAGACAAATTTCATCGTTTCCATATGGGGCTGAACGTGGGCCCGTTCAAAAAAAGGTCTTAGATCTCTTTGCGGATGGGGGCTATCTGCGCCCAGACCCGTTGATATCCCCTCCTCTTTACCCTATTACGGAATTCGACGCTCTCGATACCCTGAAAAAGTTATAAATCTCGACTAGAATCGTAGTTTTCAGTCTCTCTATTTTAGGTAGTAAGCAAGGCTATGCTATGAAGATACCACGATCTAAGCGCTAGTGTGGCCTAGTCGTCTAGGAAGACGTTTTTTCTCTTTCTCTACGTGTTGAATTGAATAAGAATTTGCCGGTTGGTTCAGCTTTTAAGTCTGAAAGCCCATTTTCCTATGGAAAGGTAGCCCCACTACAGCTAGAGCTTGAAGTGCACACTCCAATGGACCGTCACCAAAGAAGCAAGACCTCTTTCTTCCGAATCTGATACGCGTACAATCCAGTTCTTTCTGTAGGAGAGGTTTGGTTTGGAGATCTCGAGCTATAAAGTTCAATCCTCTCGCTTTGCTCTTCGATCTCGCTACTCGACTGTTAAGGAGAGGGCTTAACGCTCCTGCGCTGAAAGCATCAAACTGGATTAGGTATAAGCCTTTAATACACCCGAAAGAGATGAAAGCCAATGGAAGAAGCGTATGAGTTGAAAGCAAAGAATGAAACTAATCAAACTAATGAGCTGTTAGGGGAGCAGTACACTAGAGGTAACATTCTGTCAGCAAGACTTAAAGGAGAGGAAGCTCAGAAGCGAGTTGATAGGTAATGATCAATCCAGCTGTGTTTCTGGCATTGGTTCTGTCAAAATCAAGATGCACGACGGTGTAGTAAGAACTTTGACTGAGGTGCGGCATGTTCCAGATATGTCAAAGAACCTTATTTCGTTGACCACATTGGATCTCGGTGGTTGTCAATTTGTTGGCGGTGATGGTGTTTTAAAGGTTGTAAAAGGCGCTCTAGTTGTGATGAAAGCTCATCAAGTTGGTAGACTGTACGTGTTACAAGGATCTACCGTTATAGGCACTGCTGCTGTATCTTCCTCCATGTCTGATTCAGAAGTCACTAGACTATGGCATATGAGGCTGGGACATATGAGTGAGAGGGGTTTGACATTGTTAAGCAAGAGGGGTCTTCTTTCTGGTCAGAGTACATCCAAGTTGGAGTTCTGCGAGCGTTGTCTCTTTGGCAAGCAAAAGAGAATCAGTTTCAACTCAGGGCTTCACAGAACTAAAGGTACTCTTGATTACATACATTCTGATCTTTGGGGCCCAGCACGTGTTCCTTCAAAAGGGGGTGCTCGGTATATGCTTACCTTCATTGATGACTACTCCAGGAAGGTATGGGTTTATTTTATGAAAAAAAAGAGTGATGTGTTTGTCACTTTTAAGCAGTGGAAGGCTTTAGTTGAAAAACAAACAGGCAAGAAGATTAAACGCCTTCGCACTTCTAATGGGTTAGAATTTTGTGATGGTGATTTCAACAAATTCTGTAAAGATGAAGGCATTGTTAGGCATCTTACAGTCAGAGGCACTCCACAACAGAATGGTGTCGCTGAGCGGATGAATAGAACTTTACTGGAGAAAGTTCGTTGCATGCTATCTAATTCTGGCTTATCCAATGATTTTTGGGCGGAAGCAGCTTCTACAGCTTGCTACCTAGTGAATCGTTCTCCTAATGCTTCTATTGACTGCAAGACTCCAGAATAAGTATGGTCTGGCCACCCTGCTGATTATTCTGAGTTAAGGGTATTTGGATGTCCTTTATATGTTCATGTTAATGATGGCAAGTTGGAACCTAGATCCAAAAAAGGCATATTCATTGGTTACCCAGCTGGTGTAAAAGGATACAAGGTTTGGTACCCTGATCCAAAGTCACCTAAATCTGTAATCAGTAGAGATGTTGTGTTTGATGAGTCAGTCATGCTTCATCAGAAGAAGGAGCCTTCTAATTCTTCTGAGACAAGTGTGAAGAATTCAAGTGAGCAGGTGGAGTTTGAGGTGGAGAATACAAGTTCTTCACAAAATGATTCACAATCAAATCCAGTCCAGCTATCTACTTCAGAGGATGCAGAAGATTCACCAGAGGTGGAGTCTCTCCATAGGAATAAAACATGGGTTTTAGTTAAACCGCCTAAAGACAAGAAAATTGTTGGCTGCAAATGGGTCTTCAAAAGGAAGGAGTCCTCTCCGGGAGATGAAGGAGTCAAGTATAAGGCTCGCTTAGTTGCAAAAGGATACAGTCAGGTACCAGGTGTAGATTTTAATGAAGTTTTCTCACTTTTTTTTAGTAAAACACTGTTCCATTCGGGTTCTGCTCGCATTGGTAGCCATGTTTGACTTGGAGTTGGAACAGTTGGATGTCAAAACTGCTTTTCTACATGGTGATTTGGAGGAGCAGATTTATATGCAGCAACCTGAGGGATTTCTTGTTGAATATAAGGAGGAAAGCTCACAAGGGGAGTTACTTTACTTATTACTCATACTGAGACTGACTACTAACTACTAAGAGACAACTATCCAACTTGCTCAACTCGGAACTCTGAACTCGAACTCAGCAGAAACCTTACTCTTTACTGCTTTCTCAAGCCTACGGGAGAGGATTGACACCGATAGGGAAGGGTTACGGTACCTCGACTGTTAGGGATAGGTATTCAATTGCTCAACTGACAAGGAGAGGTATGAGAGAACTGAACTTACTCGAAGAGGGAGGATGGATGCGAATGAGCTGCAAGAATGCGTAGCGAGAGAAAGTTTTATCGACCGATAGCGACAGGGTTGACTTAGTGCTTGCTTGTTGGCTTGAGCGCGTTAGCCTATTGAGTTAGTTTTCTTGCTAGTTGCAGAAATAAGATCCGTTTCAGTTGAAGAAGAAGAAGTGAGGGAAGCCGTGCCAGCTGTCTGGAGTCCTTCAGTTCCAGGGATTGGAATGAAGTTACTCGACCCTAGGTAGAGGAACGGACAAGAGCAAGTAAGAGCAGCTCGAGACTGACTATTTCCGAACTTCATTCATTCTTATGATTCTGTAACTTCACTTTCCTACGGGTTTGGTTGAATTAAGACTTAATATTGCTTCTCTTTCCTTACAGTGTAACTTGCCTCAAATATTCTTTCAGTTCTGTTCTGAGATATCAATACAATACGCCCTGGAGCGATAGCAGAAGCGAGAGGGTCGGGCTCGATGTAATTGAGTCTTTCGATGTAGTTCCATGTCTTCTATGTCCCTCAGTGAAACCATTGATATTAAGCCCGTTGGTCGAGCTACTGCGTAACCTGACTCACGAACGGTACCAGTCAACATTAGAGGAAGTGCAATACTTGATATGGGGCTATGGAGTTATCTTTCTTTCCTTCCCTTATCCTTATGTCTATGCTAAGCCTTAACAATCCTCCTTCCTGTCTTCCCAGCTATATTCTTTCTTTAAATAGTTACACCAATTCTCTTCCTGCGCTTACGCTTGCTATTCCAAATCCTGCGCTTACGCTTGCTACTATAGTTGCTTCTGACTTCATACGGCAAGAAAACGATCAGATAAATCCTTCCTACGATAAGATTTCTTTATCAGAGGTAGGTTCGAAGAGCTGCTTCGCTTCTAAAGAAGACAGGGACAGAGTCAATCTCATTCAAGTTCTTATTCTGCTTTCCATCCCGGTCTCGAGCTACCGTACCCTAAAGCTTCTTTCATCAATCCTCTCTGCTCGTTTCACTTCCTCTCGCTTCGCTCGAGCATCTCCGAACGTGCCTATAGCTCAATACAATCCCGTTTTCTAAGGTCTTGTGTCTGCTGGGATCTAGTTTACTACAAAGAATACCTTCAGTAAGAAAATCTCGGGCTACAGCCTCTTTTCCGAACAAGCGTAAGCGCTGGAAGAGAATTGATCTATATAACCAACTAAGGCCTTTCTTTTCTAGACCTCATATCATGGTTTAGGGAGAGCGTCTTCCTTCCTACCTTGCTTGCTTTAGAGAAGAGGGTGCAGGCTCGGCTTACTAAATCCTTCTTATTTCATTTCTCCCTAGGACAGTGAAGTTACTTCCGGGTGATCCCAGAATCTTGTTTCAATCAATCCCGGCGCATATTGCCAATAAACGCCGCTATGCCTTCTTCCAAGACCGGTATACCAATCAAGGAGTGAGAAGCTTTAAAGCGAGTTTGTTCCAAAAGAATCTACGGGGGAGTGAATTCTCTTTGTCAAGTTGCTTTCCGAGTTGTTCGGAACGGATCGAAGAATGAGAGAGATATATAATATATATATAAAGGGAGTGCAGTTCCATTGTTCAAGAAAACGGGATTGCAAGCTGCACGGGAAAGATAGAAGGTCAGAAACAGCAATCAATTGATGGCAGGGATCACCCAGAGGCTCATTCCACTATCGGCCGGTATGGAGAATGGAGATTGAAAGGAGTTTGAGATGAAAGACAAAAAGCCTTACTGATGATTCGACGGACGGAATAAGCTGGCGTACGAAGGACTATCTCAAGTCAAAGTCTGACGAAAGAAAGAAAGCATTGGCCCGAACTTAGGACTCTTCTTCCCGGCCGGCATCGCGTTTTTGTCTTCCTCACCTCACCTCGTGGTGATGATAGGATTGGTCTATCACCCTTACTCAGACCAGTTATTCGAGTCAAGCGCTCACCGGCTATCGATTTCGATATGGAACTGCCCTTCTATTGAGACGGAGATTAAGCTTTGTTATGTTGTGTACGCGCGCTCTTAGTTAACCCGTCTGGTGCGCAGCTGTATGCCTGTGTAGGTGGTCCCCACGCGGGGAGCTCTTGGGCTTTTTCCGCTCGATCGCACCTACATTACTTTGAAATTAGATATGAATCTGGACATTTATTTTAATTCCTCGACCTACTAGCACTAGATCTGCTTCCACCTATTACTCTGTTGCTTCTAATAGATCTATTGGGTCAAGTTCATCAGCTCGGCCAACTGGACGTTGCTTTAGCTTCGATTGACTCAGCCAAAGTGGCCTTAGCGTATCCTCGTCCATGGTAGTAGAAGGCTGCGCCCCTTACCGCTCTCTTGGGCTTCCTTCGCAAACGGGTAAAAGGGGTTCTGTCGAGAACAAGAAAAGGAATATCTTAGCGGGGAGTACTTGAAACCAATGAATGAATGGCTCTCTAAGGCTGCAAGCAAGATGGATACGGAAACCCAGCAAATGAGTCAAGAAGGCAAGTCAATTCAGCAAGAGCATCGGTCCTATCGTTTTCATCGTCCCATGGTTCCCAAAAACCAAAGGGGCTCTTCAGTGGCTTATTTCCTTCACGGTGATTGAAAGACGGACGTGGGGGAGATCCGGGCTATCACTTTCTTTTCAACGCTTCAACCTGCGACTGCCTTAGCTGCAGGGTAAATTCGGTTAGCTCACACTGGATCTCTATTCCGATCTTTAGCTACCATCCCTGACGTTGGTTGATTTGCCGCATCTAGTAGGGGTAACTTTGGTTCTGAAAGGTATGCTGCTGGCTTGGTGGATATCGCCCTATGCCCGTAAGGGGCTTGAAACTTATAAATCGACTGGATCAGCTGGAACTACACAAGGAGGCTGGAGGCCGGAACTGAAATGGATACTTAGCAAGGTGCTGGATCAACCGGCGAGACTTCCTATGCCGAGAGCACCAATAGATAGCTATGAGAACAAGTCTAGTTAATGCCCACCGACAGTGAGCCAGGAGTAGGAATAGACAATAGGAAAGGGGGAGGGGGAAATTTGCTCTTATCCTGTCTAGATAAGAGATTTTAAGGTCGATAAGGAGTTGGTAAGCGTGATGCATTGCACCGTCGGGCTTAAACGGCCAATTGAGAATTCACTCCTTCTCCGCGGCTTTCCTGGGGAACCCTGACTGAAATTCTATTATTGTATTCGCTTCAATCGCTCCTCTCCCGGTGGTATTTTCACTTCATACCTCGACTGACCTTGTCTTATTAAAAAAATTCGAGCTGCTACGCTCCTCAACCTAATCTATTTATATAAAAAAGCTTCATCACTCTTTGGGCTTTCCGCTCCTCTCCTTTCAGTCTTTTCACTACGTACCTCGAAAAAGGCTGTCAGCCATTTCCTAGCAACACAAGGCAGGCGTCAAAAGAAAGGCGAGATCTGTTGAAATCCGAGAAAGGGAAAGGGCCGAAGCTGGTGATGACTGCTATGATTAATAAGAATTGGCAATCCATGCGTCTTGGTGCTCTGCGGGGTGAGTGGTTTTTGATTGCATTTGTTGTTTACATAAGGAATGCTTGTTAGTTCATGCCCCTATACCCATAAAAGGAGACGAATAAGTCTATAGGTGATGTCTTCTTGGTACATCGTGTGGTCAGAACCTGCCCCCAGCAAAGAAAGGTGAAAAATAGTTGCGATAGAATAGGTGTATAAGGCGACGTTTTCTATTTACATTCTCGTCTCTTAGAATCAGTGCATGCGCTTGATGTTGAAATTCCAGGGCGAAGTGTGACGCTTCAACGAAATGGTTGGAGCTCAAAAAGATATAGTCCAACGCGATTCGACGTTTTTTTATGTTTCTCGCGCCCCCAAGTTTGAGGTTGACGAGAGGTTGGTCTATCTCTCAAGCGAAAGAGTTCTTGAGGTCTTTCTCAAGAAAAAAAAGGGAGTCCGAGTACACTCCTTCGGGTACCTTTCCTTACCAGTCGAGCTACTTTGTTCTTCTAATTGGATCGGAAGTTCAAATACCTATTGACCTGTCAGCTGTCTCGCGGGACAGGCTGAAGAGATTGTTGGGTATGGCCAGTTTTTATTTGAAACGAAATAAGGTGAAAAAAAAGACGAATACAGGGGATATTGAAATAGACGAACGTCATTCTACGAAAGAGGAATGCATTTGGTGGATACGGATGCATGAGGTTTTGAAGTGCGTGTTCAGAGTTGGAGGATTCCTGCCCGATGCAACGTTAGCCGGAACGTCACAGATCAAGGTTGATTTCCACATATGCTTTAGCAAGTCGAGCTGACGTAATTGATTACTTCAAAGTTACTCAAGAAACTCTGCAAAAACGTTGAATCTTAAAAGCCAGTTGAAGGCGAGAATCCCAATGAGCGGGCTCCGCACTGCCAACAAAAGAAAAATCAAAGAAGTATAGGAAAGAAATAGTGGGACGACAACCATTCTTTGAATTTGGTTCAGGCAAAGCGATAGACCCAAAAAGGGAGGAGTGTGGAAGCCACTCGTCTCCAACTCTAAAGAGGAGGAATATTGGACTGAGCTGAACTGTCAAAGAGTCATGTTGGGCTTCGACTATGGACTAGGAGTTCTACTCGGAACTTTCACCATTGACCTTTTCTTTTATACAAATTTTGACTGTCACTAAATGAAAAAAAAAAGATATTAGGAGTAGATCTTGCAGACCCGAAAGTTTTGTATAGTTTTTCAGCCTTATAGACACCAGACCATTCTTATCTTATGCGGAAGCAAGCCCTTTGTTTCTATACGAGTTTTCTTCAGGGTGAGCAAACCATACCATTCACCTTGACGCCTAGGAGTCTGTGGACATCCTAAAACTCAATTTCTTTGAAAAGCTCCGACTTCATTCTTTTCCTTTCCGAAGAACCGGGAAAAGTAGTAGCCTAGGAGGATGACCCTTCTATCCAGAAAACTTCGCATCATGAGCAGTTTTCTCATACGGATAAAGAGGCTTTCTCATCCAATGCTATTCCGACCTCACTTGGTTAAACTGCCTTTCATAATCCTCTTTTCTTCTCTCCGCCTATAGAACGGCTATTTTAGATCGGAACGAAGAGGAGCCCGCCCTTCGCCCTTGGCGTAGAGTAAGCCGCCCGCTAGCCAGCCAATACCTCTTTTTTCTTTCTTGGTTATACAACATGTGAATCTCTTTGCTTTATTCTTTCTCCCACCCCGATCGGGAGAGGAAGCGCCCTATTTACCTCTACTCAGACGGCTCGGGGACTGTGAATGAAGTACTACTTCATGAACGATTACCACTAACAGTAAGAAAGGAACGGATAGGGAAAGATACCGTCGGAAGTAGGAAGGATAAAACGAAGGCCAAAGATTGGAATGATGGATACCGAAACAATTTCTTTACATATGGTATGGCAGGGGTGAAGCTATCTAGGCGATCGCGAACTGCAAGAAAAGACCGTAAACAGGATTAGATTGAGGAAAAAAGAAATAATAAGATGCGGGAATGGCAAGTTCCCTATTCATTAAAGTGGACAACCGGCCTACATCAGATTCATTCTTTTTGGGAATGAACCACGACTGGAACTCTTCCTGCTTGCTACTATTGAGAAGACCACTAAAATGAAAGGAATTTCTGTCAAAATACTTCTCTCACTTGCTCGAACTCGCTCGAAAGCTACAGGCATGACGGGGAGATTAGCCCTTTCAAGGAAATACCTATATACTGTTGGGGAATACGTATATACTGTGACGAGAGCTGAAAGGCTGGAGAAGTGACTGGTTCGATAAAGCCAGGAATTGCTATTAGACACGAGATGAGGCCTCGTTGCTGATTCTATAACAGTTTGCTTGCTCATTCGTTAACTGGCAGGGCGAAGAAAGGCAGACTTTACTATATTAATTAATGGGCGCATACTAGACTTTATTTACTTTATTAACCTGGATTGCTAGCAGTGAGAAATTAATATCTGTCGAACAAAGCAAGAACAGCTTCACCCGAGGAAACTCCCGATAGGGAGAGGTTAGGGGGTGGTAAGACATAGACGAGCAATGTCCCTTTGTTAGCCCGGCAAGAGTGAATTCTTTTATGAATACTAGAAAAAAAACAAAGAAAAGAAGAATTAATTTCTAACATTCCGGTTGTTGGATTTTTCTCTAGCCAAACCCATTCCTTTTCTTCATAAAGCCAGTCTTTCTTATATTCTTTTATTATATATAATATAAATATAGTAGCTATACTTAGACTTTAGTATTAGTAAAGTAATAGTAGCAAGCATTCCCTTCTGTCCAACGAGCGGTACTTCTTCTCAAGCGGGAAAGCCCGCGTATTCTTTTCTTATTCGTCTGTCCATTCATTGGAGCTTCTCTTTTCTTCCCGCTATCTGTTGTCAGTTTTCTTTATATGTCTCTTCCCCAGTCTGACTTTCTTTATCATGCCCCGGGAATTATGAAAACATTTTTCATGCATGTGCTTTAAGCGCTATGGTATGTCATGAATGGAGGGATGGTGTGCCAGCAATGAATCCTGCTCTCGCCCTTGCTGCTGGTGCCGGTGATGCTAGCTCTTTTTGATCTGTCCTCTTCTTTGCCTTCATTTCCTTGCTCAACGCCTTTTTCTTGTCTTTATCGGGTCTTTCTGTCTGATGATTAAGGCCTTTTGCCTTTAGAAAAGGGCTGAAGAAAGGAGATAAAGTTAAGATAGGAGAAAGTGGTGCTATACGCTATAAGAGAGAGCCTCATAGAGGTGGACTGGACTTGCTTAAGCTTGAGTTCTTTCATAGGAAGGAATATAATAAGGCAGTAGGTTTACATACCATAGAGCAGGCGACCGGGGAAAAGAGGACAAGAAATGAGAGTTTATGCCGCCTTCTTTCCTAGCTCTTTTCCTATACCCTGTTGTTGAAAATGACTTATGTAGTCTTGGATACGGATCTAACTTGCTGACGAATCAGTATCTATTGAATCAGGAGGTGAGTGAGATTGTTAGAATTGGCAAAAGATCTTCTTATCTGGCAAATAAGAGCCCACCAAACGAGTGGAATACTTGTAACGAGTAAGACAGCTTCACCTTGCTCGTAAGCCTGGGCGCTAGCGCTTGGCCTTGGAATCTCAAACTGATGAGAGAGAGTCTGGATACTTTATGACGAGGTATGCGAAGCATAGAGCTGTGTGCCGGGCAAGTCAGTTTGAAACATAAAGTAGTTGGAGTACTTTTTCTTCCTCTTCCCTCGGCGGAGGGGTAGGGCATACAAGGGGGGCTCAATCGAAGAAAGATGGTGTCAGTGACCAGAGAAGGTCCCTCTTTCTTTAGAGAATGCCAAGCTAATCACTCGTCAATAAGCAGCAGGAGAGGAACGAAGTTACTCAACTGATAAGCAATATAAAAAGAGTAATTTTCATCCCTCTTCTAAGTCAGTGCTAAGGCACGCCCTTCCAAACGCAGTCCTATGGGCTTCCATTGATTGTTCCTATTGGGATTGGGATAGTCGTTTCTGGGACGGCCCCCTCTTAAGTAAGTCCGTGTAATCTAGTTCGGAAAGATAGATAGTTGCCAAAAAAAGCTAGGGAAAAGGCTACGTCTCTTAAGAGCCAGGCCCACGCCAGGCGAGTTCAACTATGCGGTAGGAGTTCTGTTTCAACCAGTTGAATTTCCAGAAACTTGAATTGAATTTGAGTACGAGCCTTTTTCAAAAAAAAAGGGGGATTCCTTACAGTTGGGGCCGAGCGAGGGAAAGATACTGAGGCAGCAAGCTAGCCTATCGATCTAGTTGAAGTGCTTTTAACTGGAAGTTCTGTTAGAGCTATTGCGAGTTCCCCTAGAGGAGCCTAAAAAGATCTAATTTCATGTCCATCAACCCCTCTGACCTGACCTGAAGAGATGGCGAGAATCCTGTCTTTTTGGCTTAGCTTTTCCTGTTCACGACTCCGATCTTCTTTCATCAGCTCTTCTTGCTAACGTCTGAACTTGAAAGGGAGAGAAGGAACCCGAGCCAACAAGTCGTTGGGTTAGAAAGTGCTAGCGGTCTTACGACGCTTAGGAGAGATGCCATTTCTCTTGTTTAACCAAGAATTGCTCAATTAAATCAGCTTCCAGTCTTTAATAAGTCTTGTTGAATTGCTTTTCTCTTCTTGAATGTCATGTGATTCACATTAGCTTAGCATTATAAAGAGTCTCTATAACCTCCAGGTCCAGATCCCAGTGTGGTTAAGCTCGTGGTAACGCTCTTGTCGCTTTCTCTTATTCAGCTGTGAATGGTCTCCTTATCTTATTATAAGTAAAAAGATAGAGGCTTCTTTCCGCACGAACGGGGGCAGTTGTTCCAGCTCCAGGGAATTTTCTTTTTGAACGATCCCAACTTTTTTTTCGGATGCTGCTTTCACTGCCATAGTTGAAGGAAGGAGAGCGTGACGCAGCAAATCCTTCTCACAACATTTCTCGATATGAAGAATAGCCGCTTAGTTTCGGTTTCGTAGTCAAGGGATGAGACTTGACTTCTTCCCCCGCTTAGGCACCTTAAGCGCTAGTTCTGCTTTTAAGATAATATCGCTTTGTCATTCTCTGCTTCCTATTCTCCTGCCAAAACAAACACTAATTCAGTCTAATGCGCCTACCCTGGGTCACGAGCTGCCTTAAGGCATGCCTTTACCCCTACTCCGTCGCCCTTACTCCACCACGAACAGCGGAGTAAGCTCTCACTGGAAGGATCGGAACACACACAACAGTAGCCCAGGCTTAGGGCGCATGATCTCATTGCAGGGCTTGACCACTCATGCTCATCTCGATAAGAAGACGTCACTCCGCTGGGGTATGGCAGCTGATAGCTAGCTTAGGCTTCTCGGCTAGTCTCCCCTGCATTGATCCATTGTGTTAGCCGGCGAGAGTGGGCATGCTTTCATCGCTTCCGTGCTCCTAGTTTTCCTTTGAGGAACGTGATGCCCTACGGGGGAAAACATTGGGCGAAGATGGTTGGCTAGGTAGTGAAGTTTAGGTCCGACGCATGGCTTGCCTTGGCCAGACTGGGGAAGAACCAGTCGCAAGGACAGGAACGAGCGTACTGTAGACAGTATGAGAGAAAGGATAATTTTTTTACGCTTAATTGAGGCCACCTTGCATTGTCGCTCTGCTCTTTTCTCGCTGTCTGGGAGCTCCACTCATCACCCATATCACTCGACAACCCAACCTTTGAATTCATTACAGTAATGTGATTCCATGTCTCTGATGATTCGGCAGGAGGAAAGAGGGAAGCGAGAAAAAGCTTATTCTTAAAGAAAAAGAGGACGAAACGCTTGCGCGCTAGCGCGCAAAGCCTTAATGAATTAGAATTCTTTCGAGCGCGACTGAGACTCCCACTTGAATACAATTTGAAAACACGGAAAGAAAGCAAAGAGAAAACTCTTTCCCGGAACGAGCATACTGAGGCTATGACAGCCTCTTCTCTCTAGTCCCAATTTTCACCTAGTGAAAGAAGCTTTTATCTAATTTCCGAAAGCAAGTAAGTAATCTCTTTTTGCACTCCCTTCTTTATGATGACTATCCAAGGAGGGTCCTATAGCCCCCAATAACACTACTGATAGCGATGTCGCTCATCCCGGCTCTGCTTTGCCAATTCCAGTTCTGGTTCCCTGACGCTGGCCTTACTTCGGAAGTAGAGTTAAGCAGTTACCGGGGAATATAAGTCAGTAGTTTTCTTTGTTGACACGAAGTAAAGAGATTGTTGTATAATCCCTGCCTGCTAAATCAGTATATCCTGACTTGAGTTTCAAACCTTCAGAATGAGCCGCAAGAAAGTCTAGTCTGGTACTTAGTAGTTTTGTTTGAATACAAGGACCGCTGTCTGTAGTAAGATTGATTGCTTTAGACTCTTTATCCTGCAGCTTCAACAGCGTTATACTTAGTTCAGATTCAAACCTCAAAGAGAGGTAGGCCAGTCAGTCTAAAAAGTCTTCATAGTTGGCTTATTTAGTTCTTACCAAAGCCAGTCCTGAGAAGTCTTATGCAAGGGAATCTCGGTAGTTACCGAAAGGAAGGAAATCAGTCTAACTATTGGTCTTTCAATCCCATCCTGTGAGAAGTTCGAAATCAGTCCTCTTTCGTTCCCCGTAAGCCTTCAAGTAATGGATCTGACTCATGTCTTTATTAAACATCTAGTCAAGGTCCCCGCCGTAAGCCTGCAAAGATGATTTTCTCCTTTTTAGCCGCTATAGGGCAGAAAGCCATTAAGAAGGCAGAGATCAAAACAACTGTAACTCACTAAAAACAATAAGGAGGAGTGGCCGCTAGGCCCATATCTCTAAGAATCCATTTCGTCACCCTATTAATCTCTTAATTAGCCCTCTAAGAGAAATTACGTAAAGCAGAGATGAAGCTACTTCGGACTAAGTTGTAGTTGAATCTATTCCTTATCGGCTAACTGATCTGTAGGTTCGGAAAGCCTCTGCTCGTCATGCTCTAAAGTCGTTTACCTGTTATTCTTAACCGGTAACTGCCAACAGAATCTATTCCCCTTTACCCTGGGATTCTATTCCCGGCTCAGCTCCATAGAACTCCCTGCCGGACTTCAGTATTTCGTTTGTCTTTGTTCCCGAGCCCTGAAATAGCCTAAGATGAAGTTGCAATTCCCGGGGATTCTATAGATTCAATTCCAATTCTCTGAATTGCCGCCTATTCCTCTAGCTATCTCAAATCCCATCCTGCGCTAGGAAAGGTAGTTTAAAGCATGGAATGAAGTTTCAACAGAATTCCTGATTGAGAGACTATGGATCAAAACCACCGTAACAAATAGGGGTGGGTCCGATGTTCCATTTTTTCCGGGGAAGAAATTGACCGGTGTAAGGAATCATATTCTCATCAAAGGTTTTCTGCCCTCGGTTTTGTAAGATATTCGTTGGGACTAGTAGATCTTCGGCCTAGGGTTATCCTTCTCTGGTCGGTATTGTATTCTAACTAAACTTCTTTCTTTGATTCCCCAGTAAATTCATCTACGTCTGATAGAGAAAAAAAAACTTGGAGGAAGTCAATAAATAAATGAATTAGATCCCGGGATGAATGAAGGGACCCATAGGGATGGGGCACGAGAGAGGATGCTTTGAACTCTGTCTCCAGCAGGGCTGGTATTAGATCGAGGAAGCTAGCTAACCTATCCTACTGGCTTGCCTTTCATCCCGGGCTTGCAACAAGAAAAGATGAAGCTTTGCCTTCTCCGGCTGCTCAATCTTTTGTTCTTGCAGCCTTCTTATCTTCTTTCCTTGCCTAGCTTACAGATTCTGTAAGGGCACTAGAAAGAATAATCTCTGCATAATCTTCCTTTCGGAACTTCTCTGCTGATACAAGCAATTTATTAAGGAAAACAAGGTCTAAATAGAAGTCCTAATCTTCGAACTTTCAATCTTACAGCCTTTCCTCCCTTTGAATATGAATAGGCAGGAGGGGGAATTACATACTTCAAATCGGTAATCAATTCCGGAAAGAGGGAAGTCAAGTCAGACCAGCAAGCATTGGGAGATCAGAGGCATTTGAATATCATATGGGGCTTAGGAAGAGCCTACTGATAGCAGATGCAGGATTTGATTACAAAACGTCACTGTCTGTCTTTCCTACCGGATTAGATAGGGGATTTGGAAGAGAATCCCTGGGTCGGAAATAATGACGTTTGATTCTACGTCAAAGCCTGTAACTACTTCGACTGACTTACTTCCAGCTTCGGAATTAGACTTCTCTCTGGCTTCCGACTGAGGAAAGCTTGCTTACTTATTATATGTTCTATTTAGATGTTATATGAGATTTCTCATGCTATCTCTTCTTTCCCTAACAACTTCATGCCTACTTTATCATAATCATAGGAAGCTGGGTAATGCACAACAATAGAAATTAGATGCTTTGAAGCAAACTTCGTAGGACTCACTTATACGGTTTCTGCCATCTGTTCTCTTAAGGCATAACAAGACTTAATTATAGGATTATCCGCAACAATATCAATCGTTGATGCTTGCAGGTCAATCACTAAAGTAAAAAGATTCTAACCTATCGCTTCATTCCTAAAGCAGTAAGTCTTCCAAGCGAGAAAAAGCTTATTCTTAAAGAAAAAGAGGACGAAACCAGAAAAAGTTTGCGCGCTAGCGCGCAAAGCCTTAATTAATTATAATTCTTTCGAGCTGTAGCTTGCTCTGTAGGATAGTAGGGCTAGTGAAGTGCCCAATGTTTTTGGTTGTTATTAGTTAATAAAATTCGGATTTCTCTGTCACCGACAGTTCGAACTCTCCCCTCTTCCTTAAGGAAGACTGATGTGCCCGGACTAGTAGCTTTCCTACCAGATCAGAGGCTTTTAGAGCCTACTTCATTTGCTCAGTCAGACTGACGGTGGAAGATAAGGCTTTCGGCCGAGGGTCAACTATTTGTATTTGTTGTTTCAAGTTACGCTTGTTGTTTTCTATAGTACCTAATTCCGGAATTCTATAAATCCGGGTTAAAGAGGGGAAAGTCTTTACTTGATTCGAACTTACAACCTGGCCTTACAGATCCAACTTCTGGTAATTCTGTAACAGCTACATCAAATCCTAACAATCTTAGCGCCCTAGTAAACTATACCTTATACCTGGAAGCTATCCTGACTTACCTAGTGGCATTGAAGATAAGGCTTTCAACTTCCTGACTAGATCTCCTGTAACTCTAAATAGAAGAAGTTAAGTCCTAACCTAACTCCTCAAGCTATAAGTCTTCCCTCTTCCTTGCCTACAAGAGGTGAGGAATGAGGCTGATTTTGGCCTTCGTAATGCCCGGCAGAGAGCCTTGAAAAAGAAAGACTGAAAAACGGCTTTCCTAAGTCGGAAGATTACTGGCTTGCTGCCTTATCTCTTGAACAACATGCGAAAGAGTAATTCAATCAATCTCTTTACGTGTAACAGGAAAAGAGTCTGAATCGGAAACTGCATTTCTTACTCCGGGAGAAGAGAGGGGACAAGTAAGAGAGGAGGCTTTCCACTTCCTACGAGATTTGAAAGAGAGGTCTTTGTCCCAACCTTTTAAGTCTTCAAGCAGTGTCTGTTTACGGCCGATTTCAGGGGAAGGAGAAGCCTCAGCGTACCAAACAGAAAGATTCATTAGGTTCAGGGGCTGAAAGGGACGGATTCCCCATTGGGTTCAGGTACGAGTACGGAAAGTCTGAGTCCAAGTCCCAAAGAACGAGTTCAGCCACTTCCTTCGCTATTGATGGGACATCATCCACAGCGTCATCTTAAAAGAGTTAAGGAAATAGATCAAAGAATGAGTTCAGTACGACTCTCAATCTCAAGACGGATGAAGTACGGCTGCTCTGTCTGCACTAAGGGCTAGTATGTGTGCATGTGTAGGCCAGCCTTGTATGTATTAGTCTGTGTAGGCAAGTCTGTGTCAGTAGGCCTTTCAATGTGAGCCCGTAGACCAGTCGGACGTGTAACTACAACAATAGAAAGATATCTCCACTATGGGCATGTAAAAAGAGCGTCAAAGACATGAAGGAACCCTTGGAACACAAGCAATATCTCTCACAATCCCATAGATAATCAGGGGGAATAGCCCACCAAAGGGAAAAGGCAGAGAGGACGCTGTCTGAGTCTACAGCCATAGAAGAGGCTGGAACTGGTACGGCCTTGAACTAAATATCAATACTAATCCCCGGCTTCTTACTGAGACTGGTTTGACGCTTCAGACTTATCTCCGGCTCCGGCTTCTTTCTCTTTACGAACCGATACCGGGAATAGACCAGACTTTATTGTGACTTGACTGGATTAGACCACTCCCCAATGTTCGTTCTTTTCATACGAGTTTCCCATCGGCGGACAGAGAAAGGACTGAAAGAAATCCCACCGCTCTTTCAGGAGGGCCCGGCCTAGTAAGAAGAATACCGGCTAATTCAACTTCCTTCCCCTTCCCATATCTTCTGTCAATAGAATCCGTTTTCTATCTTTATCCCTACTGGGACCTAGGATAGGCTAGGAGAGCAATAACAACAGAAGCAAGAGTCATTGCCTGCAGTAGTCTATTCGGTTGTTTGCAGTGGAATAGATTCAAGCGTCCGGGCCTGTAGATCCAGAGCAAATAAGCGTTGATTTAGTGGCTAAAGCCTCCTCTCGGGCGATCTTCTTCCATTTCAGGTTTACTTGAAAGCGTCGAGTTAGGAATCCCAAGACTTGCTTTCCTAGAAAAGAAGTTCGTATATTGAACTTGATAAAACACTTGAATTCTTGAAACTCTTCGACTTAAAAGCGGGATTTTTCGTTGCAATCACTTTTCCTTAGATACTTGTATTTTTAATAACTATAACTTCGATTTAGAAATTTGAAATTGCTAAAACAAAATCTTTATTGCGGGATTTTTCGTTGCAATTCTTGAGATGCTTTATGGATTCTTGTTATTAAATTAAATAAAAACTTTCCGCTAAAAGTTCTTTCAAGAGATTCCTTTGTTTCGAGGGAGAGGTAAGCGAAGCTAGTACTCGACCGTTAGTACGAGGAAAGAGGGGGTTAAAGAAGGCTTTCCCGTATCACCAGCAAGCAGGGATTCTCGCGTGGAAGTTCGATATCGATTGAAAGTGTTTCCGTCTTTAACGACAATTAACATAAGAAAGGAAAGCGCTCTTTGCCGGGTTTCAAGGGCTCTCAATCTGTTTCGAAAAGCAGCGCCCAACAGTGCCGTTACTACGGCCGGTCTACGTCTGGCTAGTAAAAGCATTTTGATCCCTGGAAATCCACAAAGAGATCGGTTGATCGAGGTATGTTATAGAATTCTTCTAATTAATGCCAGAAATCACAGCTATACGAGTAACACTATTCAGATATAGATTTCATTCATTACATAGTCAAATGGAATAACATATATGATAGATTCATTCTGTAATGTAACGATATTAATACTTCTTGAAAACTCTTTTATCGGATAACTCTTCAGACATCCTTTACGATCGCCCGGCTCTTGAGCTTGAAGCTAACCCCCTATACAGAATAAATAGCTATCGTTCCCAAGAGTCTTGAAAGGGCACTACATAGAACTCAATCAGAAGTGAGAGGGAAGATTCTTTTGCAGCAGGAATAGCGATTTCACGAGTTTCATGAGATGGAAGTATGCTAGCTTCAGGTGATTCATGAGATGAGAGCGGAGGTCAGATATTGATAGCATGAGTTCTCTTGGCTTGAGGTTCATACCTTTCTTGCCTCTCTGAACGGGGAAGAGCTTTCCCAGCTTGAAAAGGAGGGCCAGGGTTCTCTCACGACCAGGATGCCCTGCCCACTTCGAGTCGTGCACTTCTCGAAGTCATATCTCAACATCCCCCCTGGAATGTAGAGTCGGGAACCTTTGGCATACACTAGACCGCCCTCGATCCAGAATCGCCTAGTTGAGCCTTCTTCCACTTGGCTTTTCAACTTGGCTTAGCATCACCCACTATAGCCTTTTTCACTCTCTCCGTGAAATCGGACTCTACCACATGTAGAGCGGCCACCACCTCATGGCACTTCCGACTTAAGGCATCAGGGACAGCATTATGCCTACCAGGTTTGTGTTCCCATTCAAAGTCGTATTCCTCAAGAAACTGTCGCCTTGGTGTTAGTTTATTTTGCGACTTGAAGTAGGTGTTTGCTTGTCTGTTTTCACCACAAACTTTGGTCCGAGGAGGTACACTCTCCACGTGTACAAAGAGTGTACTACGGCCAACATTTCTTTCTCATGGGTCGAGATTCTTCGATTACAGCATATCCTCTGCGCCTTTAAGCTTTCGGCTTTCAAAGGCGACAGGGTGGCCGCACCAAGACGCCCCCAATGGCACGATCCGAAGCATCGGTGTGCACTTCGGTCGGTCAAACACTGGCAGTTTCAAGACCGGTTCCGAAGCTACCGCCCGTTTGAGGTCATCGAAGGCCGTCATCCACTCCCATTTTTGCTCTTTTTTAAGCTTTAAGTAAGTTGGAATAGCCTTTTCTAATCGAATTTTGCGATAATAAATAGTTGGCTAAACCAAGGAATGACCTCAAATCCGACACGCCTTTGGGCGGGGGCCAATTCACAATGGCCTGGACTTTTCTCTCGTCCATTTTCACATGCCCTTGGGAAATCTTATGTCCCAGAAACAGATTCTCCTTTCTCGGGTTCCTAGCCCAAAGGTTGACGGGTTCGAGAGAGAATTCTTACTAAATAGTTGGAAGGGAAGAAGGTCATCCAATCAGTAGAATGCTGCTTTCCGTACTATCGCTTGTTCACTGGAAAGCATGAGTTAAGTTAGTTCAGAGTCGGCAAGGGGAATCAGAGAAAGGGCAGTTTAGTCAACAATCATGACAATGCAGTAGCCTATGACCGATATCAGCCAGTAAGGCAGGAATGTTCATGTTCTCCCAGAGCTGATACATAAGGGTGGAATTCTATTCTTTATACTAGCTCGACCAAGGGAAGGAATAGAGTGAGGGCGGAGCAAGAACGTGACGGTTGAAGCCTCCCTAAGGAAGCCCTTCATCCATCTCAATATATAGAAATTCTACGTGCAAAGGCTTCGGTCCAATGTCCGAACATCAAAACACTTCTGGATATATGGCCGGATTGTTCCCTACCGAGAAAGGGGACAACCGGCCGCTTCGGATGAGTTCTTTTTTTTGTGCTTTTCGGTATGCCAGTGAGAGATCTGTTCCGATCGCCTCCGATCACTGTCAAAGCCGGTTTCCCTTACCCTTTTTTCTAAAAAGATCCTTAGTCGAACCCCTGACGAGATAGAAGAAACATTCATTTTCTATTTCAATTCAAAGTCCGCTTTCGATAAAGCCTCCGATTGACTCGTTCAAGTGGTAGTCATAGGAGACCCTGGTCATACACCATAAAATAGATAGAGAGAATATCCCGGCGAACCGTAGTCAGGATGAGCCCACCTATCCTGAGAAGGGGACCTTTCTTAGCTTTCATTCTTGCTTTCAAGCTCATTTGGTTCTTTTTAGTATATCACCAAAGTAGATCTACCTAAGCGGGAATTGCCCCTACGAGTATGGTTTTTCTAGCGCGAACTTGATGTACTCATCAATGACATGAAATCTTGGGACTGATCCTTTCGGGGTTGGTATGGCAGGCGTCGACTCAACGGCCTATGCTGATGAGATCAAGAAGAGAGCATGTTCCGCACTCACGTAGCTTAGAAGAGGTGCTGGTTCTCTTCCTCCCAATTCGAGGTGAGCTTCAGCTCAGTTTTGAAAGCGTAGAACAAGCCTAAGCCTTTCAGATCCCAAGTACACCCGGCCCAAAAGAGTCGGAAGGCCCCATTTCTCGTTAATAGCCATAGTTTGAAAGTTTTCACGCTCTTCCGAAAAGAGGATATTTTGATCTTGACTTCTGACCCACTAAACGGAGTTTTTGAGTATACTAAGGATTACCCATATCGAGAAAGGGCCCGTGCTGGTACCGTACCATTGAAGAGTGAAATCCCGCCCCTGATCATGCCTCGAAAAAGGCAATTCACGAGGAAAGGTCCCACTCAGACATTCAGACACACACAAAGACAAACATGACAACCGAGGCACGTTGCTAAGGATGGGCTCCTGCTTTGAATATAGAATAGATGAGCGTGACACATGCCATGATCAGACTAGAAAAGAGAATGAATCGAGAACGACAGCAATAGCTGAAATTTTCACTTTATGGATGGAATTGTTTTGCTTTCTTTGGAATTCTTTCTCGGTCATCTGATGTTGGGAATTCCCCTTCAAAGGATAAACCTATGATCCATTGTGTGTCACGACGTCTTTAGTTGAAAAATCAAACCTGGAATGTTCCGCTTAGGATTCTTGTGCCCGATTAGTCAATGATGAGAAGGCTTCTGCCGACCTTTTTTGAAGTAGTTTTTGACACAATAGATCTTTTAGTACGAGATTGCTCGCTTCGTTCCCGAGCTATTGAGTTATGTACTCAAACCATAAATGAGTAGGAAGATCTAGGCAATGACATCGTAACTGCACTAAATGGATGAATGTCAGGGAAATTTGGCTATCTCAGAGGCATGGCCATAGCTTTGATCTTGTTTATCGAACGACTAAATCGTAAATTCTTAGTGTTCTACCTTCCCCACCCACCTGCCCAAAAGAAGAATGCTTGGACCTACTCCTGATGGTGTGATTCTAGCTTCGCTTCTGTCGATCCTCTGTTCATGGATCATTTCACTACACAAAATGTGGTTTACCAAGCCCCGCTAAAGGGAATCGAACCACTCCCTTCGTTCTTAGGGGTCCGCTCTTTGATCAACGTATTTATCTGGTGATATGCTTTCTTTCTTGTATTCTTTCGCTGCTTCCCTTTTCGCGCGGCAGGCCTTTCGGGTGGAGGGTGCATGGGCATCTGTGTGCACGAAGAGGGCTAGTTCGCTGTCAGCTTATCGCGGTGGAGGGGGAAGTTCATTGATTGCTAACGAAAAGGCTTGTCATGAGGAAGAAGCCTATTTACATGAAAGAAGGGAAGGTGACTGGTCCTGATCCATCAGGAACAAGTGAGTAAGCCTTATTCGATTCCAAAGCACATAGCTGTAGCTTTAGCGCGCCCATTTTACAACACAAACAAGACAAAGAAAGAAGCTAAGCGCAAGCATCCGTATCAGAAAAAGCGTCAGCCGAACCAGACGCTGAAGAGGGGAAGAGTTCCAACAACCGTGATCCCGAAGAGGATCTCAACCTCTGAAGGACACAGCCGGAAAGGATAACTATCACCATCCTTACCCTCACCGTCTACTTCAGATGGTAGAACAGTAAGGCGAGAAGTGTCCAAGTCAGAAAAGGAGGCCAAGAAAGCCCCTTGAATGATGCATACTACTCATTCTGGTTGATGACAAGAACAAGTCTTGCCAATTCTCAAAATGAGCAACATACTTCACCAATGGGACCATCCTGAGCTTTCCTTAACTGACACAATCAGTATGAGGATTGGTTTGTCTAGCCAAATCGGTATACCTACTGCGAAAGCAACCCCAACTATTCAATGGTTGGCCAGGGCTGGTTTGCTCGTATGGTAGGGAAGAGATCGATTAACGAGTTATGGCATCTGGTAAAAGGACTTCGAGGTAGCTAATTCGGCTCTTAAGCCCGGAACCCTACTAACTAATTCCAAAGTACCTTCCCCGGGGAATAAATATCTATTTTCACTTCCTCGACCTCAGGTTCGTTCTTGTCAGCGGGCCGGGTGCGCGGGAGTTTATGTTGGGGCGGGGAGTGCTTTTTCTGTTGATGTTGGTTATTCCTATCTGGTTGATTGATTCACTTATTTGATTAGTCAAGTCGTTATAGAAAAGACATTGGTTGGGCTAAGCCCTGTCACCCTCATTAAAGAACTGAACACGGTCACGAGGTCCAACTCATGGGACTGAACACTTAGCGGGATGCATCTCGGATCTCCATCAACGAAAAGAAATCTTAGAAGAAGTATGTGGTTTGGGAGAGAATTGTCTCACAGAACCTACGTTCAATCTCTTTACTTAGGGAATTTATTGGTGACCTAGCCCCAACACTTCAGTATCGGCTTTGGATGGCGAATGAGCCTTCGGATCTTGACCTCTTCAACTCTTTTTCAACTATTCCCGGAAATCTAACTGCGGAAGTGAAGTACTAAATTGAAAATCCTATTCGTAAGGGCGTTTGAAACTATTTCACCTAAGTGAAAGGTAGCGAGCGGATAGACACACAAGTTAGGAGCAAGCTACAGCTCGAAAGAATTCTAATTAATTAAGGCTTTGCGCGCTAGCGCGCAAGCTTTTTCTGGCTTCGTCCTCTTTTTCTTTAAGAATAAGCTTTTTCTCGCTCGGCAGAAAAAAGCTTTCTATTTCTAAAAAAAAACTACTTTTCTTCTTGAAAAGCAATTGGCTTTGTCTTCAGTCTTTATCGTAGGAGATTCAACTCTTTTTGAATGCTTGATAAAGCTCTTCCCTAACTTGCTTTCGAAAAGCCAGCGCCCAGAGGTGCTCTATTGAGCCGGTCACCGTCTGGTAGAGTAGGAGCCAAGTAAAGGACTGGAGCATGAGAAGGGTAGAGCATGTAATCGATCAATGTTATGAAGCAGGGACCAGACCCACAATAAATAGGCATCAAACATGAATAAAGATTTTTTAGTCTAACTAATCTGACGAAGAATCGTAATTCCTGCACCTTGCGTGGCGTCTCCCAGTCCACCACGGCTTGCACGCACCTTCTCTTGATCCAACCAACTCATGCCGTCGCCAATCCAGTGCCAAAGGAACGTCACCTTATGCAAAGCACCTTTTTCACATAGAGCTGATTTTCCCTTATGATCTGGAATTGGAACTGAAACTCTGTCTGCCAAGAGGGCTAAAAAGCGCCGGCTGATTTTCTGCCATAGTCTTTCATTAAGTTACATAGTTGTAAAAACACTAGGAGTCTCTTTAGGCAGTCCCGTGAAAGCCTCAAGGGGAGTTATTTTTCTTTCATAAGAAAAGCCCCTTTATTAGTAAGGCTGTCCAGTCAAATTGAGTACCTTCACCCCCCTTGTCACTTAAAAGGTAAGAATGGGCATACTTCATTATGGGCGTAACGGAGAGAGGAACTTTCTTTCCAAAAGAGGGATTGGTAGTCAAAGTTTTCCCAGGAAAAAAAAGAACTCCTGATATTCTCATTCCAGTAGTTCTTTAGTTTAGTAGGATAGTAGCTTCGGTCGATAGCTTCCTGTTTTGAAACACTTCCCGGGGACGTCCTTCTATTCTATATAGGAGCCCTTTCTATGTATGCTTCCTTCCCAATGCTATCTGTCCAAGGGGAAGAAAAAGCTTCAGTGTGAAAGTGAACATCAGGGTCAGGCCTTTGGCTGGTAGTGGATTCTTAGCTAAGGCAGGGATGGGGATTGCTTTGCCGCCTAGTCATTTCCTGCAAAGAACTAATTATACAGGACGTCCGATACAGGAGCAAGCCAGATACTTCTTCCACCCACCATATGATGACGCTAGCCAATGAGAGACCATGACCTATGTGCCAGCCCTTACCCTCCGGTCGAGCAGAGACGCGTCACACTTTCGAGCTCACTAGCCTTAAGAGGACATCTTAATGGTTGGGTTCGGCAGTTGACTCCTTCGAAAAGATGACTACATCCGGGCTTCGTCTTACCCTTTCGGAAAGAGCTCTAATAGCAGCCTCCACTTCACTCTGAAGAAAGCTAGCTGGCAAGATTCACAGTCGATGAAAGAAGGGACAGAGTGATGGCATCCGTAAGAGAGGGAGAAGGAAGAAGACCAAGCACATGAATCAAGCGAGGACTTAGACAAATAAGATAGCCGCAGTCACAAACGAAAGCTTTTGCTAACCTAAAGCAATTAAGACAAGCTACAATAAGATTGCACTCAGTGCATCAGTCTTATTCCTGAAAAAGACTCGAAGAAAGGTTGCTAAGGTTGAAAGCTTCATCCAGTGAGGAAAAAGTTTATGACTCATAGCATTACTCAGGGGAATCCTACAAGCCATGAGACCCTTTACTCCTGAAATGGAATTATGGCCTTAAACAAGCCATTAAGACATTGGCATAGAACTCAACTACATCGGGCCTACACTCAGACTTAAGGGGCAGCCCAGCCAAAAGATGAGGAAAAGGAAGAGGAAGCCGGAGAACGACAGAAGGAAAGAACTCTTAACAAGAATAAAAGACCTTTGATGGAGGGCATCAACCAATTAAGATGGCGCATTTCAATACCTAAAAGAAATTCAAAAGGAAATCGACCTTCAACTAAAAAAAAAGACTAGACGAAGTATTCTGCCTCAACACTTAAGTAAGCACTTCAACCTCTAATCGAAGAGATTCGAAAGTGCTTCTCTCCTCTAGTTCAGAACTCAAGAGGAACAACTCTCAGAAATCTGCCTTACCGCCTCAAAAACAAAAAAAGAGGGGCTTCTCTTCTATTGGCCGAGAACTCCTGCTTTTCCCCTTGGGATAGGGGTGGTTGACGATTCCCTTTTGAATTACTTTTAGGAAAGGGGTAAAAGGTTCTTATCTACGGGACTCCTACTTTACCTGCTAACTATTTAGCTGGCTAACTAACTCCAATTCATCTTCTGGGTTCCCGCCTGGCCGATTGATCCGATGAGATTCAGGAAGAAAGATGTTCCAATCGTGATGGTTGTTCAACGACGAATTCAAAGTCTATTTGTGAATGATTGTTCATTCGCTATTTTCTAACTATTGGATAAACTACTCGGGCTTTTAATAAGCCTTTGAACCCCGGGGAACCCTAACCTAAATTGCCCGTTCATTCTGATGAAATCACTTATCTCTTTCCTTTAGAAAGGATCTTGGGAGGCTCGCTATCCCGATTTATTCGGAAGTGCAGACGGAATAAACTAATCAGAGCGAGGACCTTCTTTGAATCTTTGACTCAGTCAGCTCTATGCCCTTGTCTTGGAGCAAGAAGAGCATAAAACTGCCTTCCTTCACATTGTTCCGCTGGTCCGAGCTACTTACTTTACCTTTCTAAAAAGCTCGTGAACAAACTCTCTCTGATCCGTACTCCAACAGAGTCACTGTACTGGGCTATAAACCTGAAAAAGCATTGGAGTTGCGCCTTGGGCAGCAAGAGCAGGTACAAATTCTTCAAGCTGACGCAGACGGACTACAACTACTACATACTGGTATGACGACTGATGGTCTGAAATCTTTCTTCAGAACTCGCTTTTGGCGCAGTTCTCACTAAAAGTTATAAGAGCTTTTCCGCAAGGGGGCTTTCAAACTTATTGTTCCCTTGCTCTTCGCTTTGCCGCTCAAAAAGACAAACAAAGATTTCAGTCTAAACTAAAGGGGTTCGGGGATATCTCATCCCAACATAAAATCAAAGATGATTAATCTAAAAACTTAATTAGTATGAACCTCTTTCGCGAGAAAATAAAATGTTTAGGGAATACTGGGGGGTAACCTGGCCTGGAAGGCCTTGAAAGCGGCCATTCTCTTTCCTATCTAAATGAGGAATAGCTACCCGAAAAAAGCTCCAAATTGAAAGAGAATCTCCTAAACTCAAGGTTGCGGTGGAAGAAAGAAGAGAGCTCCCGAAAATCGTTATCCTTTAGGACCAGAACGTACAGCGAAAAGAGAGATTTCCCTGTGCATGAAGGGAGGGTGAAGCAGGCTAAGTCATAAGAATCTGCTTTCTTGAAAAGACCTCCTGCTATGCTAACGAGGGGTCTTAAGCAAACAAAGTACCAAGAACTTTGGATATTATCCCTTTTTCTGCTTTACTTTCTTTTAACACAGGGGGAAAAGACTGAGATTCATTCCCATATGGAGGTTACTAACATAACAACCCGCCTTATCCTTTCCTTTGAACATAATTCTGTTCTCAACCGGAATTCTGGGGTGTGGATGCCCTTCCTGGCTAAAAGAATGGCTATCAATCTTGATTTACACATTGACTGCAGAGCAAAGCAGAATGAAGCTAGTGATGCTATATGCTTAACATATCAAATTCGAGCCGGCAGATGTCCTTTGATCTGTTTTCTTTAATTTGATTCAAATTCTAGTAGCTATATGAGACTGACCTTCTTTAGGACAGGAAGGAAGAGAGTGAAACGAATGAATTGCCCTAAAAGATCTAGTCTCTTCAATTATCTAGACCCGTACATACAAGGATCGTTGTAGCTTATCTCCTTCGTCGAAGTCAAATCCCCTTCCCGTGCGTTAAGCCTTTCGAAACTGAAGGTGATATTTGCATATCGTCATATAGATAGAGAGAGAGAGGCTAAGCTAAGCCTACGTAATGCTATGGGAACAGCTTTTTGGTCTTCAGCTATGCTATATAGATGCGCTACTTTGTGAAAGAAAACATCGTAAATAAGCAAATAGCATTTAGAATCTAATCAATAGCGACTAATAAAAGAAAATGGGGAGTGGCTTGCGGGCCGGTCGTCATTGCACACTAGCAGGTCAGTGGGGTAAAGTGTTCCGTTGGTGTTCTGCAATCGCACAAGCCGGTCAAAGCCCTTCTCTAAAGATAAAGAAAAAAAGAGATAGAGATTTGAAAGCGCTTTTCTATTCTAAAAAAGCTTTGGAACTCATAGAGCTATTCTAAAAAAGCTTTGGAAAAACCAACGCTTTTCGAAAATGGACTTTATCAAACCGTCAAGAAAAGAAAGTGAAAACTGAAGAGTGATTTTATGAAATTCTCTCCTTTGTTGATTCTTTCTCTCACACACCGAAGCCTTCGGATGTGGAAGAAAGGGCATAACGATTATCGTCGTTATCTATATAATAGGTCGTTTTAATCTTTCAAATATTTTGGGGATGGTGCTCGTTTCCCTTCTGGTAACAGCTGAGTTCGTTCTTGGGGGTGGTCAGAGCTTCCTAAGCACTCATATAGCTGAGTGCGCGGGCCCACAACCCGACTTCTCCTTTTCCCCCTCGAACTCGAATGAGTTCCCCCCTATCCGACCCCTGTCTCCACCGTGACCGTCGGATTCTTTTGAGCAATTCAAGGCCTATCTTAGGTCTCTCGAGGGGAAGACTCAAACCTCTGTTGATGTTGGGGCTTCTTCTTCATCCTCAACATCGGCAGAGGCGACTTCTGCTGCGCCGACAGCGAATCCCGCTCCGGGGGCGCCAGTTCTTCCCATATGGAGCCCCCGTTCGTTGCACTTATGGAGAAAAAGATGCGCTCCTATTGTTCGCGCCAGGGCTGAAATGGTAAATTCAATTTCAAGGGCGCGGAGCTCTTAATCCCATTTAATATCTTCGACTGACGCTTTAGACTTTGCTCGGGAGGAATGGGCGAAAGCCGGCAAGGACAGGGAAGATCTAAAATCCTTTATTAATTTTGTTAGGGGCATTGACCGCTATGAACCTACTTTAGACCAGTTTTGAGAGGCGGGTCACGCTTTCTTTTTTGGCTCCTGGGGTTCGAACTAGTCATTAATGGTCGGCTTAATTGGTATCCTTTCGGCATGCCTTTCGAACACTTTCATTTTTAGTCTTTCATCTTCTCGTCAGAAGCGAAACTCGAACGGATAGAGCAGATGGTCCAACTACATAACTTTTTCTTTTTCATTACTTCCATGGTCGTGCCTTGTGGCACGGCAGCACCCGTACTATTGAAATGGTTCGTCAGTAGAGATGTTCCCACAGGTGCCCCTTTTTCCAATGGTACTTTAATTCCTATTCTTATCCCTTCATTCCTTCTTTTGGTCTATCTACATTCCAGGAAATTCATACGCTCCATGGACGGAGTCAAAAGTGGAGTCTTGGTCAGAGCAAGCTGCCCTATTTTATTACCAGACATAATTGGGAGAAGCTCATCCGAAACGTTAGCGTTAAAGGCCTTATTTTGTTTCGTTCCCATTCTTCATTTTCTTCTTCTCGAATCCAAGGGGGACTTCCCATATTTAGAATCTTTTTGCGGTGTGCTCCGTTTACTATTCTTTCGTACTTTCTTCTCTTTACCACGCGATAGGTCAGCGAAGCGTGAGCGGGCGCGGAGAAGAAAAGGCCAAACCCAAAGGCCTAACGGGAATGAGCAACGACGAAATGACTTCATAAAGTGCCCCGGGCGCCCCCATGACGAAAGAAGGGTCGAAGGGTTTGGGCCTGTAGCTTTCCCCGTCCCCCCTTCGTCGGGTGGTGCTTGTGTGTGGGGTGTGCCACCTGAAATCGGGCTTGAAGCTCCCGCCTTACCAACGAGCCGACAGCTGATGGCTGTTGGTCACGACTACTACCAAAAAGTGAACATGAAGATGAATATTTCACATGGAGGAGTGTGCATCTTTATGTTGGGTGTTCTTCTGTCGTGCGACCCGGCGGCTTATGTGCGACCTGTGGCCCACGCCTCCTATTTGTTCAGGGCGGGCGGCGTGAACTCTGATTCGATCCGGGTATTCAATCCCGCCGCTGAGATGCTCAGTTGAATCCTTAACCTTGATAGGAAGATGGCTTATTCAATAATTCGTGCATAAGGGTAAGGAACTTTGGATGAACTAATGCGAATGGGTGTAAGCTTCGCTGCTCGAAAACACCCAGTGCTGACCACACTGAGAGACACGAACGCGCAGGTAACGCCAGTTGGCGAAGTGGCGTAAAGCATCCAACGCGGTACGAAAAGAGAGGTCGTGATGATATCATCTACGTCCGTACCGCTCAAAGTGGAGTAGATCCCGCATCCAACTAAGTCTTTGACCAGGGAACGGGAGAATTCCCACTACCGCTGGCGGGCCAGCCGGGCCGTGAGCGCGGTGGGAACGGGCTTCCCAAAAAGCCAGCCCCGGCCGGGGTCCGCATAGAATGAAGGGGACGGCCCGTCGTTGTGTTGGCAAAGCGGGAAAAAAGCGGAAAAAAGCGGACGTGGGGACTCGGGTCGGAGCGCAGCGTAACTAAACGAGCCATTCCATTTAGGACGAGACAGAATGGGCGGGCACGAGCGGTGACGTGTCCGAGCCGATTGATCAGACGACGACTACTTCACTTATTAAATTAGTATTAGCCGCCTATCCCGTAATTACATGGGATAGAAAGAACGCGAAGCGCTAGCGCTATAGGGTCGGTTTTTTGGGGATAAGCTTGCTTCTTCTTTGGCTTATCCCCGCCCCGACCGGCAGCTGCTGGGTCTCCTCATCTCTTCTCAACTTCCCCCGGTCTTCGGCCTGAGCTGTATGAGGCAGAAACTCGTCTCACGTACGGTTCGAAGGCCGAGCCCCACCCCAGCAGTAATGGTGCGGCTTAGGTCAACTAACACAAAGAAGATACAGTTCACTCAACGATTGCCTTTGGGTTCCGAACTCCATATGGGGAAGGAACGTTGTTGTTTGCGGGGTCTCGATCATTTACATGGACCCACTTTTCATGGAATTTGTGGGAATTTGATGATCTATAAACCGTCCTTAACGAACGATCGGCTCATCTTTGAGCATGATGAATCACTTCGTGCCGACCTGTTGTCAATAAACTTTTTGGCCTCATATGAGAATGGAAAACTGGAGCTTCATCGGTGGATGAAGAATCGCGAACATAATAATTTATGGTTAAGCATGTTCCCAGAAAAAAGATACTTTCGAGAAACAACGAGCACGACTGAAGTGGCTATACATACAAATCCATTTACGGATCTATATGCTTCGATTGGAACTGGAAGTTCAAGAACAGGCGGCTGGTATACTACCATAATGAAACTGCCTTTTATTTTTTTTATTCGGATAGGATTTCTGTTGGCTTCGTTGGGGGGCTCGCGTAGTTTGTTACGTCAGCTCCAAAGGGATAAATTGCGTTGGAATCGATAGAGTTACGTCAAGTTCATAATTGTATAAAAGGAGTCAAAGTAGTGACTGCAGCGCATCGAGGCATTTCTTCGACGGTCCCCGTCCGCTCGGAAGAATTCATGGGCCGGCAGGCGGGCGAGACAGAATGAGCGGGCACTACTAACCAAGCCAAGCCGTCTTCTCTCCGATAGGCGCTGGTAGCTTGCTTCCAAGCCTTGCCGTTTATGAGTGGCCCATGGCCTGAAGGAGCCTTAAGCACTTGTACAATGCTAAAGTCCTAGCTCTGGGCAAGGAGTGGCTAGGGGTGCCTAACGCTGTTAGAAGGTTGGGCAAGGATAGGGGAATACCCTTTTTGAAGATGATTTTGGAGGATGCTTTTGATATTGGGTGTCAGGAGAGCACAACCGATTTTGCTTTCCATGCAGACTGCACGTTCATCTAGGTCGAGGAGGGTTCGACAGTCTCCTAACGCGATAGCACTGAAGGTGGAACCTCTGATGTTGGAGAAAGCAATGCAGACGGCATCACCTTCAGGTATCATGAATGTAGCTCTTGAGGTTTCCATCGATCTATAAAAGACACTACACTATCATTTGGTTTCTGTATAAAGTTCATTAGCTCAACCAATGATGGCAGGTAATCGGTCTGATGCTTGTACTGGTGTAGGAACCTGGAAACAACATCTTCTTACGTCCAAAGTTCATTTCATAAACAGGAACTAATGCAAACTAACGTTCGGCTTCTCTCTCGAGTGACTTCTGAAAAAGTGCGAAAAACATTCTGTCATTCTCTTCTGTAATGCAGCAATCGTTCCGCGAGCATTAGATCGCCTGTCTATACTTACTGGACTTAGATCTTGAATCCTGTCGGAAAGATAACTAACCCTTGGATGACGGCAGAAATCTCTGAATCCAAGGCGGATGAGGTTGAGGTGCATGTCTTGTCATATACTTTTCGAAGAGATCAAAGAATTCTTCTTCGGGCTTAATCATTAGCTTCTTCGACTGAGAAGTAAACCTTTGTTGATGTTTAATCACTTCTGGGTCTTCTAATCAACCTCCTCTATTAGTCTTTTGAGGATGGGTATGCGATTAGCGTTGAGGTTAGGCCTCAGGTCTTTCACTTTGTTCTACCTACTTGCTGTGGTCTTCATTCATTTCCCACTCGCTCTTCGGTGCGAATAAGTTTGTGCTAAGTTAGTATTCCAGGTTAGATGTCTACGAATAGCAAAAACTTATGTAATAACTTAATTTCTTACGGAGAATGGAAAGTTATTTCCGCTAACTCTCAATATCATAAGAGAAGGAATTTTGACGCTACGATGAAGCTGACTATTTCCTCTATCTAAGTAAGAGAAGGAAGAAGTTCCAATCATGCTACGGAGATTATATGCTGTGTTGATAGAGAACATTTTTCCTCATCAGCCTGTAATTACAAGGCCTTCGTTTCTATCATGGACGGAGTAAATTGGTAACAGTCTCTTCTAAGTGTGCTCCATACTTCGGAAGATAGCTTCATCCAGTTAGCTCGGGATGCTAAGCATCCATTTCAGTTCATAGCGTGCTCTCTCTCGAAGGGAATATGGATCCAACAACCATCCCAGTTACCCTTCATGCCTCATCGAGTGCATATCAGATCATGAGTTACTTATAGTTGGATGTTTACCTGGCTATGCGAATGAGTCTCATCCCTTCCGAGGACGATCCGATCAAAGATGTGTGCTCCTTCTTCAACGAAGAGCGTCAGCCTTTGAAGCAAAAGCAGAAGGATCCAACTCTATCAACGTCTCGCCTCACTCGTAAGCTAGTCCGATCTTTATGCCTATGATCTATGGGAAGACTGTGATTAGCACGGCGAGATATATTCATTATTCTTTCTCTTCCTTCCTAACCCATAAGGAATGCGTCAAAGTAGCCTATCTCTGCTTTCAGTTCTGGAGCCTGACCGGACATGGCAAACCTGAGAAAGTTGATCCGCCTTATAGGCTGGTTCTCATCAGCCTTGGATCGCCCGGTCTTCTATGGCATCCCATACTTCACCACAGTCCAGGACTATATGTCTACCATGGGAGTAAACATATGGCTATATGATCGTATGCGCAAGAAACGTCGGGTGACTGACAGACTTTCTTCTTCTAAGAGAGATCTCCAGAAGACGGAAGTGTCTACCTTCGTTAACTTCATTCATCAGAAGGATGCCTTTATAGCAATGAAAGTGGTTGAGGAGGTGCTTATCAAAGGTGCGCCTGTCTACACAGTAAAAGACAATTTCATTACCACAGCTCCTTACGCAAGAAAGATCCCAGATATATATATATCTGTCTTTAAGAATCTGTGTGCTCCACTCGAAATCATAAAAAAATTCATCTATCGCCACCTCATTGAGCCCTAACTACACGGATGTCAGAGAGGGGGAAGCCTTTCTCTCTGATCATAAAGGAGACTGGCTCTCTAACATACGACCCCATTGCTGTCACTCTGAAAGAGACCCAATTCCACTTCACCACCTTCGAGCGCACTTATACGATTTGATACCAAAGGACATAAGCTTCAGGGAGAAGGCTAAAAGGGAGAGTAGGATCTCGGTAACACTTTCCGCTTACGAGGCCTATGTTCGTGCTGTATGCGGGTCTTTCCATTCGACGAAGTAACAAGGCAATAGCAGCTCAAATTCGGATTGTGGGAATGCTCATGCGACTAGGTGGGAAGAGTTCAAATCCTTTATTAATTATAGGTGGAGCGCTAAAGATTTTAATTACAGCTTACATTGTTAAAAGGGATGGCATACACAAGAACTCCTACTTTGCGCAACAAAGAGAAAGCAGAGCTTGTGGGTCCTCTATTAAACCGTTTGTTACTATCGATCGAACGAGAAATCAACCAAGAACCACATCCAGGGTTAATCATTGCTAGGCATGACTTCTTCGAAC